CTTTTAATATAAGAAGTCGAGTAGGTGGATTGGTCCGATTAGAAAAGAAAAAAAAAAAAATGGAATTAAAAATCTTTTCTGGAAATATCCATTTTCCCGGAGAGATGGATAAGATATCCCGACACAGTGCCATCTTGATACCACCCGGAACGGTAAAAAAAAAATGGAAGGAATCGAAAAAAATGAACAATTGGACCTATGTCCAATGGATCGCAACTACCAAGAAAAAGTATTTTGTTTTGGTTCGACCTGTAATTCTATATGAAATACCGGACAGTATCCATTTTGTAAAACTTTTTCCCCAAGATCTGTTCCAGGAAAGGGATAATCTGGAACTTAAAGTTCTCAATTATATTTTTTATGGAAATGGAAAATCCATTCGGGGAATTTCCGACACAAGGATTCAATTAGTTCGGACTTGTTTAGTCTTGAATTGGGATCAAGACAAAAAAAGTTCTTCTATTGAGGAGGCCCTCGCTTCCTTTGTTGAAGTAAGTACAAATGGTTTGATTGAGTATTTCCTAAGAATTGACTTAGTGAAATCTCATACTTCATATATCAGAAAAAGGAATGACTCATCTGGTTTAGGATGTATCTCAGATATTGAATCGGATCGGATCAATATCAATCCATTTTTATCTATTCATTCCAAGGCAAAAATTCAACAATCACGTAGCCAAAATCAAGGAACTATTCGTATGTTGTTGAATAGAAATAAGGAATGCCGATCTTTGATAATTTTGTCATCATCTAATTGTTTTCAAATGAGACCATTCAACAACGTAAAATATCACAAAGGGATAGGGATAAGAAAAGGAATTAATAAATTTAAAAAAGATTCTATAATTCCAATTAAGAATTCGTTAGGCCCTTTAGGAATAGCCCTTCAAATTGCAAATTTTTATTCATTTTACCGTTCAATAACTCATAATCAGATCTCAATAACTAAAAATTTGCAACTTGACAAATTCAAGGAAACTTTTCAAGTAATTAAATATTATTTAATGGACGAAAATGAGAAAATTTTTAAACCCGATCTATACAGTAACATCGTTTTAAATCCATTCCATTTGAATTGGTATTTTCTCCATCATAATTATTGTGAAAAAACGTTTACAATAATTAGTCTTGGACAATTTATTTGTGAAAATATATGCATAGCTCAAACGAAAAATGGACCACACCTAAAACTAAAATCGGGTCAAGTTATAACTGTTCAAATGGATTCTGTAATAATAAGATCAGCTAACCCTTATTTGGCAACTCCAGGAGCAACCATTCATGGCCATTATGGAGAAATCCTTTATGAAGGAGATATATTCGTTACATTTATATATGAAAAATCGAGATCAGGTGATATAACACAAGGTCTTCCAAAAGTGGAACAGATATTAGAAATACGTTCGATTGATTCAATATCGATGAATCTAGAAAAAAGAATTGATGCTTGGAACGAGTGTATAACAAGAATTCTCGGCATTCCTTGGGGATTCTTGATTGGTGCTGAGCTAACTATCGCGCAAAGTCGTATTTCTTTGGTTAATAAAATCCAAAAGGTTTATCGATCCCAGGGAGTACACATCCATAATAGACATATAGAAATTATTGTGCGTCAAATAACATCCAAAGTCTTGGTTTCAGAAGATGGAATGTCTAATGTATTTTTACCTGGCGAACTGATTGGATTATTGCGAGCCGAACGAACGGGGCGTGCCTTGGAAGAAACGATTTGTTACCGAGCTTTATTATTGGGAATAACAAAAACATCTCTGAATACTCAAAGTTTCATATCCGAAGCAAGTTTTCAAGAAACCGCTAGAGTTTTAGCAAAAGCCGCTCTTCGGGGTCGTATCGATTGGTTGAAAGGTCTTAAAGAGAATGTTGTTTTAGGGGGAATGATACCCGTTGGTACCGGATTCAAAAGAATAATGCACCGTTCGCGGTCAAGGCAACATAACAAGATTACCTTGGAAAAAAAAAAGAATTTGTTCGAAGTAGAAATTAGAAATCTTTTGTTCCATCACAAAAAAATTATTTGATTTTTTTCATTTCAAAGAATTTATGTGATACATTAGAAATCTTGGATTTAATGCTTCCTAAAAGCAGATTAGATTCATCCCTTTAAATGCAGTCATTTGATTTGGTAATAAGGTAAGTATAATAAATAGAAAAAATGAATGGCCTGATTATGTATTAATGGCCAATCCTCAATAAAAGAGAAGGTTCCGTCGGAACAATTATTTATTTCTATTTCAGGATACCTGGTTTCTTTTTTTTTTTCAATTTTTTTTTTTTAAAAAAAAAAGTGTGGGGATAAATGACAAAAAGATATTGGAACATAACGTTTGAAGAGATGATGGAAGCAGGAGTTCATTTTGGCCATGATACTAGGAAATGGAATCCTCGAATGGCACCTTATATATCCGCAAAGCGTAAAGGTATTCATATTACAAATCTTACTCGAACTGCTCGTTTTTTATCAGAAGCTTGTGATTTGGTTTTTGATGCGGCAAGCAGAGGAAAACAATTCTTAATTGTTGGTACCAAAAAAAAAGCAGCCGATTCAGTAACACGGGCTGCAATAAGAGCTCGATGTCATTATGTTAATAAAAGATGGCTCGGTGGTATGTTAACGAATTGGTATACTACCGAAACGAGACTTCGTAAGTTCAGGGACTTGAGAACGGAGCAAAAGACGGGGAAACTCAACTGTCTTCCAAAAAGAGATGCCGCTATGTTGAAGAGACAATTATCTCATTTGGAAACATATCTGGGCGGCATAAAATATATGACGGGGTTACCCGATATTGTAATAATCGTTGATCAGCAAGAAGAATATACGGCTCTTCGAGAATGTATCACTTTGGGAATTCCAACGATTTGTTTAATCGATACAAATTGTGACCCAGATCTCGCAGATATTTCGATTCCAGCTAATGATGATGCTATAGCTTCAATCCGATTCATTCTTAACAAATTGGTATTTGCAATTTGTGAGGGTCGTTCTAGCTATATACAAAATTATTGATTAATAATAAGATAAATAAATAAATTTTTAGATTTTTTTTGGGGGGGGGTTCGTAGATTTATGTAATCGGTTATTATACCATTACAAAATTGTGCAAAAAGAAAAAAAAAAGATAAAAAGAACAAACAGAAATATTATGTGATGAGTTGGTATTCAAAATATAAAATGAAAGTAAAAAAGGAAATGGTTGAATCAAAATAATTCCCTTTCAAGTTATATTTTTTTATTTTAGAGGGCAATATGAATGTTCTATTATGTTCCATGAACACATTAAACAGATTATACAATATATCTGCTGTGGAAGTAGGTCAACATTTCTATTGGCAAATAGGGGATTTTCAAGTGCATGCTCAAGTACTTATTACCTCTTGGGTTGTAATTGCTATCTTATTAGTTTCAACCATTCTAGTTGTTCGAAATCCGCAAACTATTCCTACTTCCGGTCAGAATTTCTTTGAATATGTCCTTGAATTCATTCGAGACGTGAGTAAAACTCAGATTGGAGAAGAATATGGTCCGTGGGTTCCATTTATCGGAACTCTGTTTCTATTTATTTTTGTTTCGAATTGGTCAGGGGCTCTTTTGCCTTGGAAAATTATAAAGTTACCTCATGGAGAATTAGCTGCACCCACAAATGATATAAATACTACTGTTGCATTAGCTTTACTTACGTCAGTAGCATATTTCTATGCGGGTATTTCAAAAAAAGGATTGGCTTATTTTGGTAAATATATCCAACCAACTCCAATCCTTTTACCGATTAACATCTTAGAAGATTTCACAAAACCCTTATCGCTTAGTTTTCGACTTTTCGGAAATATATTAGCTGATGAATTAGTAGTTGTTGTTCTTGTTTCGTTAGTACCTTTAGTAGTTCCTATACCTGTTATGTTCCTTGGATTATTTACAAGCGGTATTCAAGCTCTTATTTTTGCTACTTTAGCTGCGGCTTATATAGGTGAATCCATGGAAGGACATCATTGACTAGTTATCGAAATAGTCTTTTTTTTAGTTTAGCCCTTCACAAAGTATATGCGGCTCACGATAATCTACTTAAGGAACATCAATAAAAAAATAGAAAGAAATTTTGAAAAATTTAAATAAGAATCAAAAGGATTATCCACAACCCCCCCCCAAAAAAAAAGATGCAATAAGGATAAGGTATAAATAAAATAAGTATATGATTTAGTGTAAGATAATAATAAAATTTAAAAAATTACCAGGGAATTGTAAAAAAAAATAGGGTAGGGCGAGGGGGTCGAACTAGGTGTATATTTAATCTAATCGCTATAAGACAACTCTTTCTTTTTTGGAGGTTTCAAAGAATGATTCTTGAATCCGATTGAATCTAAGACACAACTAATTGGTTTACGGTATGGAAGAAACACATGTATATGTCATATTAGATATTCACTAGTTATATATGACTATATATCTAAAATTGTCCTGCGACTACTCTAAATTTAGATGGGATTCAAAAAACAAAGCCCTTCCCTTTCATCTGTTGTAATTGTGAATTGAATTATGGAATGACTAAAAAAATGAAATAAAGAAAAAGAAAGAACGAAGGATTTAAAGAAAGGTTCAAAAATTTAAGATAAGAACAAAAATGGTATGTATTTACAAAAAACGACATGGGTAGAAACGAAAAGAAAAATCGAAGTAATTCCGTTTGAAATTTTGAATTACACTTCGACTAGATAAAGATAAATAGGAAGAATGAAATAAGAAATTCAAAATTTCTTGGTTGATTATATTATTAACTATTTTTTTTTTCTTTATTTTATTTGGAATAGGAGAAACTTATCATGAATCCAATTATTTCTGCTGCTTCTGTTATTGCTGCTGGGTTGGCCGTCGGGCTTGCTTCTATTGGACCTGGAGTTGGTCAAGGCACAGCTGCAGGGCAAGCTGTAGAAGGGATTGCGAGACAACCGGAAGCAGAGGACAAAATACGGGGTACTTTATTACTTAGTCTGGCTTTTATGGAAGCTTTAACTATTTATGGGCTGGTTGTAGCATTAGCGCTTTTATTTGCGAATCCTTTTGTTTAATCTTTTTTTAAAAATAGAAAAATAAAAATACATATTCTTTGGACTTTCTTTGCTGCTCTTGTTTTTTTTTTTGAAATCATATTAAGATTTCACTCCTACAATCTTTTCTTCATTCGGACAAGAACACGGGTGGAGGACAGATTTATGGGGTGAGGGATTAACATACTGATTCGCCTTCTTCCTTCCATTTTTTAGTCCAATGAACCTTCCCCCCTTTTTTTATTTAGAAAGTTTTTAGAAAGTGTTGAAAACAACTAGAAATTTTGCAATTGACATAAGAACTAGTATCGAATTCTAATAAGTATCATTCTTATGGGGAATCTTTCAATTGACTAACCAATTCAAAATATAGAATATTTTTATTAAAAAATAGATTCTATATTCTCTAATATTATAATTATAGAATCTTCTTCTTAATTTATATTAATATTCTTACTAATAATTAATATTAATTATTAGTAAGAAATGGAAATTCTATTATTTATTTTTATATAATAATTATATTAATTTATTATTATATTTATTATATAAAAATAAATATAAATATGATACTATTAAATATCATATAAAAAAAACGAATAAAAAATCGAAAAATAGGAATCGTAGAAAGAAAATTAGTCTATCCATAAGAGGAGATGCAATCATATGAAAAATATAACCGATTCTTTTCTTTGCTTGAGTTACTGGCCATCCGCCGGAAGTTTCGGGTTTGATACCGATATTTTAGCAACAAATCTAATAAATCTAAGTGTAGTGCTAGGTGTATTGATTTTTTTTGGAAAGGGAGTGTGTGCGAGTTGTTTATTTCAAAGAATAGATTGGATCCAACCAACTGCACTTTTTTCGTTATAACTAGGAAAATGTGCACGATCCCGCGAATGACTTCTTAATAAATTAAGAAAAAAAAATAGTTAAGAACCATAGCATTTCGTGATTCATTGGTAAATCTACTTTGATTCTCTATCAACCAAGAATTTTGGAACATTACCATGGTTAAAGCTAACTAGTTTGAAGTTTAGACGCAGTGTAGTACTCTTTCTACCACTATGTTAATACGGAAATGGTTTCAAAAAATGCAATTGTTGGAATTTTTTCGATATAGAACACTCATGTCGATAAAATGGCTTGAATTCTCTTTACGATGAAAAATTGGTTAACACCTCCTTTTATACAATGCGGAATCGATGACCTACGTATAAATTAATCAGAATTCTTTGGACTTGAAGAAAAAAAAAACAACTTTGCTGACAATTATTTGTTTGGTCAGAAGAGTCCTCCAAATATTTTGGTCTTGTATTGGTAATCATTTTCAAGATTTTTAGAAATAGAGAAAAGAGGATAGGCTCATTCCATAATAAAGATGGGTCAATTTCCAATAAGGAATTGAGTGTGAGAGCCAAATGAATTGAAAGATTCATGTTTGGTTCGGGAAGAGATCATAGACATTTTGAAATGAATGGAAAGATAATCTACTTTCATTAAGTGATTTATTAGATAATCGAAAACAGAGAATCTTGAGAACTATTCGAAATTCAGAAGAACTGCGGGAAGGGGCCGTTGAACAGCTGGAAAAAGCCCGGGCCCGCTTAAGGAAAGTAGAAACGGAAGCAGATCGGTTTCGAGTGAATGGTTATTCTGAGATAGAACGAGAAAAATTGAATTTAATTAATTCAATTTATACAACTTTGGAACAATTAGAAAATTACAAAAATGAAACCATTCAGTTTGAACAACAAAGGGCGATTCATCAAGTCCAACAGCGGGTGTTACAACAAGCCTTACAGGGAGCTCTGGTAACTCTGAATAATTGCTTAAACAACGAGTTACATTTACGTACCATCGGTGCTAATATTGGTATGTTTGGGGCGATGAAAGAAAAAAATAACTGATTAGTCGTTCTACTATAATATAGAGTATAGGCATTATCTTTTTTTCTTCTAAAAAGAATCAAATTAAGAAATATTCATGGTAACCATTCGTGCAGATGAAATTAGTAAAATAATCCGTGAACGTATTGAGCAATATAACACCGAAGTCAAAATTGTAAATACAGGTACCGTACTTCAAGTAGGCGATGGCATTGCTCGTATTTATGGTCTTGATGAAGTAATGGCAGGTGAATTAGTAGAATTTGAAGAGGGTACTATAGGCATTGCTTTGAATTTGGAATCAAAAAATGTTGGTGTTGTATTAATGGGTGATGGTTTGATGATACAAGAGGGAAGTTCGGTAAAAGCAACAGGAAGAATTGCTCAGATACCAGTAAGTGAAGCTTATTTGGGTCGTGTTATAAATGCCCTGGCTAAACCTATTGACGGTCGAGGAGAAATTTCAGCTTCGGAATCTCGGTTAATCGAATCTCCCGCTCCCGGTATTATTTCGAGACGTTCCGTGTATGAGCCTCTTCAAACGGGACTT